GAGTTAAGCAAACTTCACAACGTTACAAAGAACTTCAGGACATTATAGCTATCCTTGGGTTGGACGAATTATCCGAAGAAGATCGTTTAACTGTAGCAAGAGCACGAAAAATTGAGCGTTTCTTATCACAACCCTTCTTCGTGGCAGAAGTATTTACTGGTTCTCCAGGGAAATATGTTGGTCTTGCAGAAACAATTAGGGGGTTTCAATTGATCCTTTCCGGAGAATTAGACGGTCTTCCAGAGCAGGCCTTTTATTTGGTGGGTAACATCGATGAAGCTACCGCGAAAGCTATGAACTTAGAAGTGGAGAGCAAATTGAAGAAATGACCTTAAATCTTTGTGTACTGACTCCTAATCGAATTATTTGGGATTCAGAAGTGAAAGAAATCATTTTATCTACTAATAGTGGCCAAATTGGCGTATTACCAAACCACGCCCCTATTGCCACGGCTGTAGATATAGGTCTTTTGAGAATACGCCTCAACGACCAATGGTTAACGGTGGCTCTGATGGGTGGTTTCGCTAGAATAGGTAATAATGAGATCACCATTTTAGGAAATGATGCGGAGATGAGTACTGACATTGATCCGCAAGAAGCTCAGCAAGCTCTTGAAATAGCTGAAGCTAACTTGAGTAGAGCTGAGGGTAAGAGACAAGCAATTGAAGCGAATCTAGCTCTCAGACGAGCTAGGACACGAGTAGAGGCTGTAAATGCTATTTCCTCCTAGTCAAGTCAATACATCAAAATAATCAAAAGAAGTTCTTTAGAACTGTATTATTATACACCACATTTTGATTCTGCCAATTGAACACAATCAAGTCTAATCTGATATAACGAAAAAAAAGAAAATGGGTAGAAAAACTTATTAGATATCACTCAATTGACTTCGGTATCTAATAAGTTCTACCTACTATTGGATTTGAACCAATGACTCCCGCCGTATGAAAGCAATACTCTAACCACTGAGTTAAGTAGGTTATTTATCACTAAAAAAAGGACCCATCACTTATAGGATTATAAGTGGAATATTATTTCTAAGCAATACCAATCTGTTAACAGTAGACGGATCAGAGAGCTATCATGTGGGATTATGGAATATCCATCTTGACAAGAAATTATCCATATGTTAATATATCTATGACAAGGGCTATAGCTCAGTTAGGTAGAGCACCTCGTTTACACGTGCGCTAATGCTTTTCAGGGGAGCCCATTATGCAATAAACATAATTGATCTTATTGACAAATCGATGTCTTACTCCATAGATTCGAGGGAACAAGAGAACAATAGCCTGACAAATATTGGGTTCGGTCCGATTCAGGTGCGAATTCAGGTGCCAAATCAAATAGAACCCGCCATTGATTTGATAGTTGATAAGGTAAATACCCAGTCCATTCAATGCTAGGCATAATGAGTATAAGGGCCTCAAAATAACCTTTTTTCGTCCTATGAACTTTAAGGTGTATGAAGTCTCATATTCGACTCTTGCAGCGTAGCGATAGAGACTCCATCTAACTTAGTTTGATCTAGGCCGAAGGCAGACCTAAGTCAAGGTAACCCTTCTTTGAAACACTTTGGTATTGCTCCTAGATCAGAATACAAATGATGAATCAGAGCACATGGAACCATCTCATTATTTTCCTGTAAAGAAAAATATGGTGGACTAACTGATCTTTACATCAGTTTATGAAAGAGCCCAATGCAACAAAATGCATGTTGGGTCTTTGAAACAGTTCGAATCATTTCGATAATAATCAGTTTGATCTGTTTTACCGAGAAGGTCTACGGTTCGAGTCCGTATAGCCCTAATACATTCTATTTTAGTTTAGTATAGTTTTCATTTCCTCATTAGTACTTGTTTATAGACTGGCCGGTTGGTTGGTCCAAAAGTATTACCACATGTTCATGTAAATACATAGGGACAGGAAAATAAAAACAATAAAAAACAATAATTCATTCCAATAGATCTAATCAGTATTTGTAAAATCTCGGATAAAATACTCATCTTCCTTCATTAATCTTCGTGGATGGATTACATATGACCTTTTTCCTCTTTTCCTGTCCATGATTAAAGAGTTAGTGATATATTTTTGCGTTGGTATATCGAAACCGGTCAATTTATGAAGTGAGAATCATGACATGATTCTGTCTAAAAACTTCAACAGTCACATAGATCTAGGACCTATTCTTTTCTTGTATTTGTTTTGTGTGTGGAGTCGCCTGACTAATCGCTTTTTGGCAGAACAACAACCCCAATTGATTGATTTAGAGATAATGCAGAGATAATGAATTGGTCCTAAATGTATCAATTTCCTTCTTCTATATTCTATGAGTTGAGTTGGTTTTGGGATTTGGTCTGTCAAATCATTCGATAATGTCTAATTCTTTCTATTAGAAGTATCTTTCTTATGTAAATTAGATAATTTACGATTCCGTCTATTATACCACTCTGTGGTATGTTTCATTGTGTAATGTGGGTTTGCTGTAAAACAAACCTTT